TAAACCCCCTTTTTTACAAATATGTATTTATTTAGAATAATAGATTATTGAACCCTATAGAATTAAGACAAAATGAAAAGAATAGAATGTTCGTATAATAAATAATATTGTATAAATATTACAATATTATTATAAGATTTTTTTGAATTATTCGATTCGGATTATCTTCTAAACCTTACTATGAACGACAAAGTATAGCACTAACAGAAACCTTATTGCCTTACTCGCTACACACGACGACGGCTTGATGAATACGCTGTCATCGAAACCGAAATAAGGGGGTTTAAGCTGTACTACTGTCATTTTCATTTCTTTTTCAATAGCCTCTTCTATCTGCTGCTCAGTATATAGAGGAGCTCCCGTGTCAAATACTTTCATTCTTATCATTAGACGACGATATGAAGACAATCTAGCTCTAGGTATAGCTAGAACTCGATTGTCTCCTAGTAATGCCAGTACTTCACAACGCACATTAATTGGTTGACCGACAGTATCTCGACCTTGAACTAACAGAACGTTATAAACCTTAGGCATCTTGTCCGCCGGAAAGGCTACATCTAGTACCGGATCAATGATTTGAACGAGATGACCCTGGTTTTTTTCAAGCACAGAATCCCCAGGACCAGAAGGAATAGGCTTTTTGCGAATTTTATCCATAACATGTTGAATCGTATACATAATAGGATGGTTTAGATCGACCTTAACCGGATGATTATGTCATGATTTTAACGTCAAAGTAATTGCCACACGATTCCAAATTAAGATGCCAGTTATTTTTATTTGGTATACACAAATTTTGGAATCTTTTAGAATAATAATAGAATATTTTCTAATAATACTATACTAATAGAGAGTATGGTAGAAAAAACGATTCATTCATATATTTCTTTCTACCATACTATCAGATCGGATTGAATACTGCCGATTCTAGTGGAATCCTAATTTTATGTGATAAAATTAATCAATCCAATTGAAAATTCGATTCGGATAGGGATACAAAAGAATAGTCCATTTTTTCATTTTCAAAAGCTAAAAATTGGAATCGAAAATGAAGAAGATTTTCTTGATTCATTTTTAGATCTAATTGATACGTCATTGGATTAGTCTCCTATATTAGAATCAGATGTAAGACAAGTCATATGTACATCTGTTTGCTTTCAGATACCAGATATGGTACAGGATATATAGGAAAAATGTATCATCAACTAATTTTCAATCATGGTTACATGTATATCCTAACCATACTGAACCGACTGCCATTATTAGTATCAAACCAATAGCGATTCATATAAGCTAAATTTTCGAATCGATAATTAGGCCAAAGAAAAAATTTGCATTTTAGGACTTGATCTCTATATTGACCACAATATTCTCCCTTGCTCTCATTGCTAAATATTAGATTTCTATCCACACTATAACCAGCCCAGTTTTTAAATAGAAACAATTTCGAATTCTCAATTCTCTACGACGTCTAGACGATAAAAAATTTTCAGGAATAAGCAAATCATAATGATTGATGTAGAGATTCCCAGTTTGTCTTCGATAACGGCATTTAATTATCTTCTTCAAATAATAGAAATCATTCGAGTCATCGGAATAATATGGTTTCTCTTGGTATCTTTCATTAGTTTGCCGCTTACTCCTATGAAGTAATTAACTAGCTATGATTTGATAGCTAATAAACTGGCTATTATTTGTTACAGACAGACGAAGGGGTTCGACACACATCAGCCCCCGCTTACTCCAGATTTTAATACCCTCGCTTTGCGGTCGCGTTAGTCCCCTCCCATTGATTTTTTTCCTTTCAATAGCGTATGAAAAAAGTCCAGTGGATCTTTCAGCTTAAACAGCGTATTATATGCGAACATAGTTCTTAGCCCTACGTATTCCTCGAGAACAGTTGGGTGCCTTTGAAAAAAGAACAACTCTTGCAGGATCTCTTTCCTTTTCAAGTTCTCTCGGCCTATCTTGTACCTGTACTTATCAGCAAATTTTTTGGGGGTTGGTACATCATTTAAACTTTCTCTAAGAAATTTTCGAGTATATTTATCGTATTCGTTTTCCTTTATAGAATTTCTTGACCTACGCATGAAGGAAAAAACGTAGCGTCCCCCGCTAGTGGTTTTTCCTTTTTCGTTTTTTCTTCCTCTTTCTTTCTCTTTTTAAGATTTTTATATTTCGTTTTTCTATAAGATCCCCTTTTGTTTCTATAAAAAGGAAAAGTCAACAAAAGCAATTTGCTTGGTATAAACCACGACTTAGGTTTATATGCATTAAAAAATAGTACCAATTGTGGGAAGAACCAAGGTTCCAGATTCGATATAGGAGTATCTTCATTCATTTCCATCCAATCCCACCAAAAGTTGTGTTTTGCTTTGTGTGAATTTAAAACCATCGGTTTCGATTTAGATTCCGAAAACGCAATATAATTGGGGTTTTGATCTTGACAAATCTTAGGATAAAAAAAACTTTTTCTATCAATTAATTGATAATTATTAGT